GAATCCAAGCTCTAATGGATCAGGACATCTCCGAAACCTTTGATTTAATGAATACTATGGGGTGGAACGACTTGATAAGTGCAGCAACCTCAGTCCAAAGGCAGGTACCCACTCAATACCTCAATAGCCAGGTCAGCGCATGGTTGGAAATACCGACCACTCCTGAAGGGTATCGGCAGCATATCCTGGAGAATTATGTGGAAGATCCGTCCCAACTCATAGCTCGCCTTGACGAGAAGGTGAAAGTCAGAATCAAAAAAGGCAAGGAGCCGCCTCACATTGCAATGATCAGCCGATCAAAAATGAACTCAGCATTGCTCAGTGACAAAGAAAAGATGCTCGAAGACGCCTTGGAATTCCAGCGACTAAAGAGAGAAGAGAAGTCCAATTCATCTCCGAGGAACTGAAAAAGACAAAAAGGCAGGTTGACATGCTCACCAAGCTCATACCATCTCTAATAAAAGACAAGGCTGAGAAGAGGATCACTGTCAGGATTCCCATAAAAGAAAGACGTGCTCCAAAGACCCCGGTACCACCCAAGTCTAAAAGGGAGTTCGATCACTTGCCTATCCCACCTATGGTCATGCTACCAGAGTTGATCAAAACAGGGCTTGTAGTACCAATTAGTACCAATGCTACCAAGACCTATCGACGCCAAAGCCGTCTGGTTCAATCAAGAAGAAAAATGTGACTTCCACCTGGGAGCCATCGGTCACCGAACTGACAGATGTCTCGGTCTAAGACATCGAATTCAAGATCTCATCGATTCGGGGGTGATCAAGTTCAACTTTGACCATGGAATAGTGTCATATGACCTGTGCAACATTGAGCAGCATCAACTCAGGCCCGTTATCCAGGCCCCGCAATGGGAGGATCCTCTCGAAGAGGAGACCATCATTACACCTCGGACGACTACCCGGAAGATCAGTTTAATACAAGAAGCAACTGTCAACTGCATTCAGGAAGTGTCAACTGGGAAACCCTTTGTCGTTTCCCCCGACGCAAGTGTCGCAGCAGTCACTTCTCACTTACAGCCAATGGTCATCAAAAGGCCATTCCCAGCAATTACAGTCTCAGCAAATGTAAGTCTGCCACCCATTACATTTCCTTACGTAGGGCCGAAGGAACCAATCATCATCAGGTATCCCCCAAAGAAGCCCTACACTCTCAATGATAAGGTTCCATGGAACTAGGCTGACGAAGCAGTCACAGGGACTGAGGTCGCCGAGATAGGTAAAATGACTCGCTCTGGTCGAAGTTACACTCCAGAGGAACTAGAGCTCAGAAGGAGGAAAGCAAAGGGTAAAGAAACTGAACCTGCGGAAGTTGACAGACAGGTTACAAAAGGGGACATCGAAGAGTTCCTGAAACTCATTCAGAACAGCGAGTACAGCATAGTTGAGCAACTTAGCAGAATGCCCGCCCAGATCTCAATTATGAGTCTACTCGCATCTTCGGAAGTACATCGCAAGACCTTACTCAAGGTGCTCAATCAAGCCCATGTACCCTCTAGTATCTCTACAGAAAGCTTCCAGAACCTGGTAGGGCAAGTCCTATCCACCAATATCATTTCCTTCACCGACGTTTAAGAATCCTGAAGGAACCGGACACAACGATCCTCTCCACATAACGGTCAATTGCAGAGATAGGATAATAGAATATCACGGGTCCTAATTCACAACGGATTCGCACTGAACATATGTCCTATGCTTACCCTCAACAGATTAGGGATAAGTCGATCTGCTTTGCGCCCCTGCCGAACCATCGTTCGATCCTTTGACGGTACCCCAAGCACAGTTCTTGGAGAAATCAACTTGGACATGAAAATTGGCCCGGAGATCTTCAGTGTAACCTTCCAAGTTCTTGAACTCCCGGCAGTTTAGAACTTCCTGCTCGGACGCCCTTGGGTCCACTCAACTGGAGCAGTCGCATCATCACTTCACCAATGCTTGAAGTATATCCTCAACGGATACTTGGTGACAATTAAGGCAGCAGAGGATTTGGCCAAGATCCATCCCTCTGACTTCCCAAGCTCAGATGTGGAAGACAAAATCAGGCCTAGTTTTATCACACGTCTGAAATTGTCCCCACTACCTTCGTTCCCGAGAACGCCACTCCGACTGAACCTGCGATATCTGGCAGCAGTCACATGATAGCCAAAGTTCTGAGAGAGAATGGCTTCCAACCTGACAAAGGGATGGGCACTGACCTCCAAGGCAGGCTTAATCCGATCGAGCTTCCGAAAGCCGATCACACATTTGGCATAGGGTTCACTCCTACTCGCCGAGATAGGCAAAAGGCCATTGAAGACCATCGACGAAAGAGCCTTGACGAGTATTCCAATCAGTCAGGGTCCATTCCTCTATCAAAAGTCTACGAGGTCATTAAACCAATACCTCCAATGATGAGTCTGAATCCTCCTACAAGCAAGGGGGCAATCCACAAAGATCTGCGAGAAGTCTTTGATTATGATGATCTACCACCAGAGATCATGCCCTGG